CCTTACTTCAGCTCGTTGCATACCTTGATCCACTACTGCTCGAATAGCATTTCCTGCTGCGGTTTGGGCAGCAAAAGGTGTTCCTCTTCTTGTACCCCTGAATCCACAAGTACCCGCGGAGGACCAAGAAATCACCCGACCCCGTACATCTGTAACGGTCACAATGGTATTGTTGAAACTTGCTTGAACATGAATAACTCCCTTTGGTATTCTACGTACATTTTTACGTGAACCACTACGTGTATTTTTACGTGAACCAATTCTTAATATAGGTTTTGCCATATTTTTTCATTTCACAAGAAATATATGGATATATCCATTTCATGTCAAAACGGACCTTTTTTTTTCCAGCTCCCTGGAAGTGCTTTTCCTTTACTTTATTTCCTTTAGTAAGATTATCCTTGTCTTTGTTTATGCCTCGGGTTGGAACAAATTACTATAATTCGTCCCCGCCTACGGATTAGTCGACACTTTTCACAAATTTTACGAACGGAAGCCCTTATTTTCATAGTTGTTATTCCTTAATTCTTTGAATATATTTATTGTTGGACGAAAAAAGGTTTCTTGATATTTTTGAATCTTGAATTGTATCTTCGTGAAAGGAATGGTGAAATTGAAAAAACCATTTACTCATTTGAATCCTTGTTAGGGAGCCTAGAAAATGGCTGTCCCCTGATTAACTTAATACCTAAGAACTTACTAAAATTTTTACTTTTTTCTCCTATAGGTATACCTATACAAAAATATGTCGAATCCTTTCAGAAGCATGACCTAAAATCAAACAAATCTTTAGTATCTAAAAAAATCGAGCCATGCCGTTCGGAAGTGATTCAGAACGAATTCATTAATTCATTTTTTTCTTTAATTTAAGTCGAGGTAAAACATCCGAAACTTTTTTAGCAGGGGATGGTATTACACAACCCCCCTTTTTCACAAATCGTAAGTTCCGGATATCCAATTTTTATATTTTTATTATATTTTTATATTAGAAGGATTACCATATATAACACAAAATTTCTCCGCCGATTCTTTTTAGTCGAGCTTCTCGGTCTGTCATTATACCTTGAGAAGTTGAAAGGATTACAATTCCTATTCCGCCTAAAATTCGTGGAATTCGTTGAGAGTTAGAATAGATTCGTAGACCCGGCCGACTTATTCTCTTTAAATTTAAAATCGTTTTATAGGATTCTTTCTTATTTCGTCTATGTCTTAGGGTTAAAATTAAAAAATATTGGTTGTTTTCGCGATGTTTCCTTACGTTTTCGATAAAACCCTCGCGTAAAAGTATTTTAACAATGCTTTCGGTGATGTTAGTCGATCCTATCCGAACCGTTCCTTTTCTATTCATGTCAGCATTTCGTATAGAGGTTATTATATCAGCAATAGTGTCTTTCCCCATGATAAGTTAAAATTCCTTATTGTTCTATAAATTTTGATATAATCAACATGTTCTTTTTCTTTTATTTATATATAGATATAGACGAATTATATATTAATATATGAATTTAATTATTAATATTTTATTATTAAGGGTATATGCGTGATACACAATCTATTAATTCATTTTATTTCAATACCATTTTTTTAATCCTATACTAACTATCGATACTTAGGTCTTATAATACCTCAGGAGCTAATGAAACAATTTTAGTAAAGTTTAATTGTCTCAATTCCCGTGGGATCGCCCCAAAAACTCGAGTTCCTTTTGGATTTCCTTCTTGATCAATGACAACTGCGGCATTGTCATCATATCGTATTATCGTCCCATTGTTACGTTTGAGTTCTTTACAAGTACGTACAATTACAGCTCTGATCACTTCTGATCTTTCTAGAGGAGTATTTGGTATTGCTTCCTTGATTACAGCAACAATAACGTCACCAATATGAGCATATCGGCGATTACTAGCTCCTATTATTCGAATACACATCAATTCTCGAGCCCCGCTGTTGTCTGCTACATTCAAATAGGTTTGTGGTTGAATCATATCATTTTTTTTATCTCTTCTTTTAATGCAAAGGACTAAGTAAAAAAATATTATTTGTCAAAAAAAGAAAACTGCTAATCTTTTTATCCTTAAATGTTATTTAGCTTTTTCATTCTATATTCCTAATTCAGAAATAATGAATTGGGTTTTTATAGGCATTTTTGATGCCGCTATTGAAATAGCTTTTCTGGCTATATTTTCGGGTACACCACCCATTTCATAAAGGATTTTACCTGGTTTAACCACAGCTACCCAATACTCCGGGGATCCTTTCCCAGAACCCATACGCGTTTCCGCAGGTCTTACTGTAACTGGTTTGTCTGGAAATATACGTACCCAAATTTTTCCACCACGTCGTACATTTCGTGTCATTGCTCGCCGCCCTGCTTCTATTTGTCTAGATGTGATCCAAGCGGGTTCAAGTGTTTGAAGAGCATAGCTACCAAAACAAATACGATTACCACGAGAAGATATTCCTTTTAGTCTTCCTCGATGTTGTTTACGAAATCTGGTTCTTTTTGGGTTATAGTTGATGGTTTTTTTTTTTAATTAGAAATTCCATCTCTACTACAGAACTGAACGTGAGAGTTTCTTCTCATCCAGCTCCTCGCGAATAAAAGGACTAAAAAAGCTTGTATTTAAGATATAGATGTAGTTAATGATTAATTCTATTAATCATGGTATTTTTTGAAATTTCATCCGATCTCTTCTAAATTTTTGTATGTCTTTTTCGGAATGGAATCCAAGATGAATTCTATTTATTTAAAAATAACGTAATATCATCATCTCGAATGTCGTTTTTGTTAGAGTTAGAATATTCTAACAAATCCTTATTTTCTTTTATCTTGTTAATTTTTTTTTTATTTTATTACTTTTTTTTTTCAAATAAAAAAATTTCGCTGACGAATATTTACTCTTTCAATATCTATTTAAGTTTGATGTTTATCCCACGAGGTCTCAGAATAAAAATCAGAATAGATAATAAAGTTTCTGGTTTATTCCGCCATCCTGTCCAATGAATTACTAAGATTTGTTTTTCAAGAGAATCCTCTATATTCATGGGTTCCGTCGTTCCCATCGCTTCTTGATTAATCATTAGGCCCGAATTCTACAATGGAGCTCTTACATGAAATTTTGAATTTCATTTTTAAATTTGTTTTTGAGTCAATTTTCTCAGTTTTTATTGGCTCAAGGCTCTTAATTTTTGGTTTTCGGAACAGATTTATCTAATTATTATGAATGAATCTGTATTGATGCTTTATTACATTGCTTTTCTTACAGTGACCTCATAGACTTTCCAAATTGGAATCATATATCATTAATAGTCAATTTTTTCTCTCTTTCTTTCATCCTTCCATTTATCTGCATACTTTTCGATTACCTTTCATAACTTACTAATAATATTTCTTTATTCTTTTTTTTTTTTTATTCAGTTGCTACAATGATATGATCAGTCTATCATATCTTGACTGATTTTTTTGGATCCAGATAATGCGAAGCAATGAGTTGCTTAGGTTATTTATTAATGCTATAGTTATTAGTTGCTGTTATTAGGTAAGGTCTTTTTTCTTTTTTTTTTTTTATCTTAATCTAATGGAATCCTAAACCAACGAGTCACACACTAAGCATAGCAATTATATCAAAGGAGTTTTGATGGAAATTTTTATTCAACCTTATAGAATTGCTGATTTTATTCGTAAACACAAAAAAGAAGACTACAATTTTTTTTTTTTTCTGTCTGTATAGTGTTATATTACATAGTTTTAGTTTTTTAGCGTTGGATAAAATGTAAAGAAAAATAACGTTTTTTTATGCTTCGTCTACGAATATCCAAATTTTTATTCCTAAGACTCCATAAATAGTTCGAACTGTATAGGAACAATAATCAATTTTAGCTTCAATTGTTTGTAAAGGAACTCTGCCTTCTCTGATCCATTCAACACGTGCAATTTCTTTTCCGTCGATACGTCCTGCAATTTGTACTTGAATTCCTTTTGTATTCGCCTGTTCAGTTAATTCAATAGCTTTTTTCATTGCTTTTCGAAAAGAAACGCGATTTTTTAATTGTCCAGCTATAAATTCTGCAAGAATATTAGGATCCCCATACGGATTGGAAATTCTGGTAATAGCAATGTTGAGTTTTTTATTGACACAATTAAGTTCTTTTTGAACATTCATCTGTAATTCTTCGACTCTTCGGGGTTTATCTTCAATTAATAATTTAGGAAATCCCATATAGATTATGATCTGGATGAGGTCGATTCTTTTTTGAATTTCGATACGTGCAATTCCCTCCATACCAGAGGATATTCTTATATTTTTTTGGACATAATTTTTAATACAGTCTCGTATTTTTTTATCTTCTTCTAAACCTTCAGAATACTTTTTTGGTTGTGCAAACCAAAGAGAATGATGACTTTGGGTTGTACCAAGTCTGAAACCAAGTGGATTTATTTTTTGTCCCATAGGCCTCCACTACTATATGTATCATAACATGTTAGATTTCTGTTTTCATTGCTACATCCAGGTTTTTTTAAATACATTAAATATTCGTCATTTTGTTGATAGAAGGATATATCTTCCAATACGATAGTTATATGACAAGTGGATCTTTTTATGGGGTAACTCCGTCCTCGGGCACGAGGTTTTAATTTTTTCACTGTATTTCCTTGGTTCACTTCAGCTTTACTAATGACTAAATTGGTTTCTTTGAAACCTTTATTGTGACTAGCATTTGCTGCTGCAGAATAAACCAATTTAAAAATAGGATAACATCCTCGATAAGGCATAAGTTCTAATATCATAAGTGCTTCGTCGTAGGAACGTCCACGGATTTGATCAATTACTCTCCGTGCTTTGTGGGCAGACATAGATATATATTGTCCTAAAGCATATACGGAAGTATATGATTTCTTCTTTCTCTTCTTTATCATAAGGTTTACCTCTCACTAAAAAAAAATCGATATTCGTTTTTTTTAATTCATTTAATTAACGACGAGATCTATTATCATTTTT